CCTACGAAAAATTGATCACGTCCGAGCGTTTCCGTGGCCGAATCCACTTTGAATTTGATAAATGCATTGCTTGTGAAGTATGTGTTCGCGTATGTCCTATAGATCTACCCGTTGTTGATTGGAAATTGGAAACTGATATTAGAAAGAAACGATTGCTTAATTACAGTATTGATTTCGGAATATGTATATTTTGTGGTAATTGCGTTGAGTATTGTCCAACAAATTGTTTATCAATGACTGAAGAATATGAACTTTCTACTTATGATCGTCACGAATTGAATTATAATCAAATTGCTTTGGGTCGGTTACCAATGTCAGTAATTGACGATTACACAATTCGAACAATTTTAAATTTGCCTGAAATAAAAACTTAAGAACTCGTTTTGATCTAGTTTAATAATAATTAATTAAGAATTAATTAAGAACTAGTCTAAAAAAGTAGAGTTACCTCTTTTTCCTGATCGGGTCAATAAAGTTATGAAAGATTTTGATTTATTTATCTCTTATTTTATATATAATGGATTTACCTGGACTAATACATGATTTTCTTTTAGTCTTTCTGGGATTGGGTCTTATATTAGGGGGTCTGGGAGTAGTATTACTTCCCAATCCCATTTATTCTGCCTTTTCGTTGGGATTGGTTTTTGTTTGTATATCTTTATTCTATATTCTATCGAACTCACATTTTGTAGCCGCTGCGCAGCTCCTTATTTACGTAGGAGCCGTAAATGTTTTAATCATTTTTGCTGTGATGTTCATAAATGGTTCAGAATATTCCAAAGATTTCCATCTTTGGACCGTGGGAGATGGAGTAACTTCTGTGGTCTGTACAAGTATTTTTGTTTCACTAATTACTACTATTTCAGATACGTCATGGTACGGGATTATTTGGACTGCAAAAGCAAACCAGATTATCGAGCAAGATCTGATAAGTAATAGTCAACAAATTGGGATTCATTTATCAACAGATTTTTTTCTTCCGTTTGAATTTATTTCAATAATTCTTTTAGTTGCGTTAATCGGCGCAATTGCTGTAGCTCGTCAATAATACTCTTTCGAAACGAAATGGAAAAACCTTTTTATGAGCTATCACATGCATTTTATTTTTCTATTTGACGTTGTATATAAAATAGAAATTCTTTATTAGTTCGATCTATTCCCACTATATTCCTTTATTCTATATTCTATTCTATTACTCGTTATCGTTACTAGTCAATCCAATTGGTTAAAATGTTGTTCATATTGAAATGAATCGCGATTGATAAGGAGTTGGTTGATGATGCTCGAACATGTACTTGTTTTGAGTGCCTATTTATTTTCTGTCGGTCTATATGGATTGATTACAAGTCGAAATATGGTTAGGGCGCTTATGTGTCTTGAGCTTATATTAAATGCCGTTAATCTCAATTTTGTAACATTTTCTGATTTTTTTGATAGTCGTCAATTAAAAGGAGCCATTTTCTCCATTTTTGTTATAGCTATTGCAGCTGCTGAAGCTGCTATTGGACTCGCTATTGTTTCATCAATTTATCGTAACAGAAAATCAACTCGTATAAATCAATCTAATTTGTTGAATAAGTAATACTTTTTTATAATATAAAATAAATTAGAATTTTCATCAATTAAAATTTCAAAAATTAATTCAAATTAGCATGTCTGCCACGTAAGGTATGATCGTGTTATCACAAAATAAAGTAAAGATAATAAATCAAAGTAGTTTGGCACTGTCAATCCAGAAGTAGATTAATAAAAAAACTCGAGGAACTCATCGATTCATCTAGTACTAGTATTTAAATATATAATTCATTTATCAATTTACTAGATTGAAACTTTATCACGTTCAAAAATGGATAGATCCAATGTCGCATTCAGTAAAGATTTATGATACATGTATCGGGTGTACTCAATGTGTCCGAGCCTGTCCCACGGATGTATTAGAAATGATACCCTGGGATGGATGTAAAGCCAAACAAATAGCATCTGCTCCAAGAACGGAGGATTGTGTCGGTTGTAAGAGATGTGAATCCGCCTGCCCAACAGATTTCTTGAGTGTTCGAGTTTATTTATGGCATGAAACAACCCGCAGCATGGGTATAGCTTATTAATACGTTACAGAAACCCGAGTCCATTTTTTTTTTTACCGCCAAAACCAGTGCCAAAAAATATTTGATTTTTTGGCACTGGTTTTTTTGGTCCAAGCGTATCTTGTCTTTACCACGAACAAATTTCCTTGGTTAACAATAATTGTAGTCTTACCAATATTTGCGGGTTCCTTAATTTTCTTTCTTCCCCATAAAGGAAATAGGGTAATTAGGTGGTATACTATATGTATATGCATGCTAGAACTTCTTCTAACAACCTATGCATTCTGTTATCATTTCCAATTGGACGATCCATTAATCCAACTAGTAGACGACTATAAATGGATCAGTTTTTTTGATTTCCGTTGGAAATTAGGAATAGATGGACTCTCTATAGGCCCCGTTTTATTAACAGGATT